TATCCAAAATTATATAGAAATCACTATCCTACCCTTAGCTTTTATTTCCTTAATTTAATTGAATTTCGCTTGATTAGGGGAAAGTTCTTTAAAAACCTCTGCCTTTTTTAAAATATCCTGAACAGTTCCTGTAGGCTGAGCGCCTTTTTCAAGGAAATAGAGAATAGCGGGAACGTTTAAATAAGTTTGATTCTTGATCGGATCATAAAAACCCACTTTCCGAAGATCTCTTCCTTCTCTTCGGGATCGAACATCAATTGCAACGATTCGATAGACGGCTCATCGGGATAGATGTAGATGAAAAAGAACCCCCCCCCCTAGAACCGTATAGGAAGTTTTCTCTTCGTACGGCTCGAGAAAAAATGATTCGAAGTTTTGTCTATGGATAAAATTCTAATAAATAGGAAAGGAATCCGTAAAATAAATTAGCCTATAATTTAACTCATATTTATTTAGCACCCTTCCTGAAAAAATAAAAAATCATTTGTACTCATAACTCAAGTTGAATAATTCTCAAATATCTTAAAGATTTTTATTTAAGATATTTTTTTATTGAGTGGTCTTTAACCCCCCTTTTGTCTCGTTTAAAATCTATTTGGATTCTTTATTCGGATCCGTGAGACAATTGAAGTGGTGTTTCCTTGTTCTGGGATCCTTTATCTTTGTTTTAAATCCTTGGGTTTAGACATTACTTCGGTGCTTCTTAATCCTTTCAAAATGGTAGCAACATACCCCTTTTGTGATTTCTTTCTATCAAAGAATCATACCGACGGTTGATTCGCGCGCGATACACTGTGGATCGAAAAAAGTTTTAGCCGTTCCAACAAATTTTTTTGAATTGAAAATTTGCTCGAATCGGATCCTTTCAATTTCTATATCGAAGATATACTTACGAAGTTGTTCCAATTTATTGATTGGCATTAACCCTAGATCGTTGCCCCTGAGAAATTAATCAATACTTTCTACTCGAGCTCCATCATGAACTATTTACATTACAACCCAATAAAAAAAGAAGGGTTCTAGTAGAATAGAACAAACGACGTCGAGCCAAGAGCACCTTCATTCCTATATAAAATGGTGGATGTAAGAATAAGAATCCACACCGGATCGTGTCCTTCAAGTCGCACGTTGCTTTCTACCACATCGTTTTAAACGAAGTTTTACCATAACATTCCTCTAATTTGGAACCAGTATGGAATTGATTCAATTATGGAATCATGAATAGTCATTGGTTCAGTCGGTACAGAGACATAGTAATTTATATTTTTTCTTATCTACATAGATAATAAATATTTTTCTGAAAAAATCTTAGCAAGACCCCGTCTTTTTTATATGAAGGAAACATTTTTCTATAAATCTCTATCTAAAAAAAATATATAATAGAAATATGAAGAAATATAAATATAGAAATAACATAACTAACAGAAATAACACGAATAAATAAATTCTATTTGACTCTGCCTCTTCAAGTGACTCAATAAGATAGACTGACCCATTTCCAACTTCCCAAAGATTCAACCCATAAGGAATCATTACAAATCTTGATAATTGAAAAAGTTTCCTACTTATACATCCTTATACATCATTATTTGAGTCAAGTTTTACAGTAAAGACTATATTTGATTATCATAAGAAAGATAAATCTATGTTTCTTTTCGAGTCGAATTGTCAATGATTTAAAGCAAATAAGATAAATAGATCGAACAATAAAAATAAATATCATTGTTAAATATTTAAATTTTAATATTTTAGGGATGCAAATTTTTTTTCACAAAAATGGAAAGACTATTGTCACTGAAATAGGATAACAATACATACCTATAAGCTAAGCACTTCCTCGTTTTATATGTATTTTCATATTTTATTTAACCTGAGGTTAAGTAATCTTTCTGCAACTGTGATCTATGTCCCATCTTATCTGGATCACAAAAGGATTCAGTTACATTTGCATGTCATTTGAACCAGATTTAGTTCAGTTTGTGAAAAACTGAGATATGATTACGAAAAGAATCATTCAAAATCAGAAAAGAAAGAAGAATCATATTCTATCCAATATTAGGCCTTGAAACAGAATCTTGTTGAACAAAAAAGCTGTATTCGGATACAATGAATATGCTCTGGGACGGAAGGATTCGAACCTCCGAATAGCGGGATCAAAACCCGTTGCCTTACCACTTGGCTACGCCCCATTTATATTTTTATTGGACACTAATAAAGAATAATATTGGTATTAAGTGTTCGTCAATTCCAGTCCAACTATCTATAGAAAATCTTTATTCTTTATAGAATATATTATAGATTCGTGCTAGGATTTTGACATGTGTATATCTAGAATTCAACTGAATTTATTGATCATTACATATAATTCAATTAAGATATTGTATGAAAGTATGATTTCTTCTATTCTCCTTTGAGAATTGGAGGATTTTTGATTGGGTGGAAAAAGAAGGATTTTTTTGTCTACCTTACTTTCTTCATTTTTCCTTATATCAATAACTCAATCAAAATGCAATTATCTCGACGAACAAAATGTCTGTTATGCTTAATATCTTTAGTTTGATCTGTCTTAATTCTGCCCTTTATCCGAGTAGTCTTTTCTTCGCCAAATTGCCCGAAGCCTATGCTTTTTTGAATCCAATCGTAGATGTTATGCCAGTAATACCCCTGTTCTTTTTTCTTTTAGCCTTTGTTTGGCAAGCTGCTGTAAGTTTTCGATAAGATCTTTAATACTATCCTAGAAAATTCATGATTTATTCGAGAAAAATTATAACAATTGATAAGATCAAATAAGTCTGACAGTATGAACCTTCGATTCAAACATTGAAATTCTTGGATAGCTGCGAAAAATCCGGTTCGCCCCATTTCCCGATTCTAACCCTTTTTCCGGCGAAAGACCTTATTAGGTTAGGGTTCCTTACAATATCTAATTGTGGGTATGAAAGTGATTTGCGGTAATCAAAGACTCTTATTACAAATTTCAACTTCATTTGAATTTATGAACATTCTTTTCTATTTCTAGAATTCATTTCTTGGTGTCAAAATAGGATATGTGATATAAAAATGGAGGATCTATTATCTTTTCTCGTTTTCCTTTTTCAAAAAATGATCTTGGAGGTTGTGTAATGCTTACTCTCAAACTTTTCGTTTACACAGTAGTAATATTCTTTGTTTCTCTCTTCATCTTTGGATTCCTATCCAATGATCCAGGACGTAATCCTGGACGTGAAGAATAAAATAAAAATTTCGTTTTTCTTGCTTGATTTTACAATTTTATTAAGATTTTCTTTTATCTATTCCACACGTTTAACTAGTAAAATAAAAAAAAAGGGGGTTGCGAAATTTGAAAGAAAAAAATGGAAAGTCATCAACGGAAACGGAAAGAGAGGGATTCGAACCCTCGGTACGAATAACTCGTACAACGGATTAGCAATCCGCCGCTTTCGTCCACTCAGCCATCTCTCCCAATTGAAAAAGATAATTACTATCTTACATTACACATCAAGTAAGGATTAAAGAAAGTATTTCTTTGACATTCTTTATCGTTATTATATAATTAGCAATTCCATTTAGATGCTCGAAAGATCCAAATAGAAAGATAAATAAGGAAGACCTTCTTGCTTTTATTTTGTTCGAAGTGCCTTTTGGGCCTGGCCCGGTCAATACCCAGCCGGGCCTTTTTTTGTTCCAACAAATTCCCTTTATTTATAGGCAATATAAATAAGATACCCAATTTGGTATCTGTGTAACAATTTACGCTCTGGGGTTTACATATACTTATAATTTTTGTTATAATGGAAATTGAGAAGGATTTTTGATTCAAAAGAATCAATACTGATTAAGTATGTATCAATTTGTATTTTCTTATGTCATTAGGCAAACCAAATTTTAGATTCAAACCCAAGAATCATTCAGGAATTCTCCGTCAACGAATAGTTAATGGTTCCCATTTGTCATAAATTTTGTCTTTTTTGGATGAAAATATACATTTGATTTTTCAATAGAAAAGTGAGGGGAAGTTTTTCGGCATTGTGCGTTTTGAGATACTATACAATCAATCGAAGGGGTGGATCAAATACAATCAAAAGGGTAAAAATCAAAAGGGTAAAAAGGGTTTATTTTCTAATTTTTCTAAATTTAGAAAAAGGATTAAAAAAAGGATGCAAGATGCAAGTACAATAAACTAAAGTTTAGTAATCCAACCCAAAAAGGGAAAATTTTCTACTATTATGTATCGTTTTGGCGGCATGGCCGAGTGGTAAGGCGGGGGACTGCAAATCCTTTTTCCCCAGTTCAAATCCGGGTGCCGCCTCATCAACAAACGAATCGAATATAGACTCGCAAGAATCTCTGAGTGTTCAGGCATTGAATCACTATTAGAGTGAGATTGGATGGATAATTTACTTTTTTATAGAAAAAGTATAGAAAAATTTATAGAAAAAGTATAGAAAAAGTGAAAAAAAATCATTTTTTCCCCTCCTGAAGAGTATAATATACTATCTCCCAACTGCTTCAGAGAGACAATCGGGAAAGGGTACGGATTAGATCAAATAGGAAAGAAAAGTATGTAATAGATAGCAATTTCGCTATTTTTACTTATGAAGGCAAAAAAAAAGGAATGGCCCTCTTATTTTATTACTACATGTTCCATTAGTAACATTCCTTTGTGGTGTCATTGTGTATTTTACTTGTGTTTAGTCTTTGCCGATTAGAAATCATATCATATAGTAATTTTTTAGAAATGGATTTATTTGATTGGTTCATGAATAGTGTTTGGCCAGAATCCCTTTTTGACTCTGGACCATTGATTCTACTATTATTAGTGAGCAATAATGGAATAATTCTATCATAGAGATAAGGGACATAATTCACATGGATATAGTAAGTCTCGCTTGGGCTGCTTTAATGGTAGTCTTTACATTTTCCCTTTCACTCGTAGTATGGGGAAGAAGTGGACTTTAGAAGCACTCCTAATTTAGTTGAGGAATGAAACGGTATCAATTGTTTTATAGATCGTTCTGCAACGCATTTTTTTATTTGAATTGAAATAATTTTCAAATAAAAATATCTTCATTTCGAAATTCCATTGGATTCTAGTGGAGAAATGTATTCTATAACAGTAAAACGATTATTATCGGAATAAATAGATGTATCAAAGAAATAGAATTGGGTCCTACGTCAATTCCATATATGGATTAATAACTACAGATATTGAAGATAAAAGCTAATATAGTACCAACTTTATTAGAAAGTCAAGTACAACTTTATACACTACAATAACACTAATAGAGAGTATGGTAAGAAATAAATTTATTTCTTACTTACCATACTCTCGGATCTCATAGAATACCGCCGATTATAGCCCGTTGATTTCATTTAAGACGCAAAAATAGAATCCTTTTCATTTGATTTCTTCAACTAAAGTAATTAATCATTTTGACTGACTGTTTTTACGTAAATTATAAGTAGAAAAGCAGTAGGAACTAAAATGAACAGTGCAGTAGCAATAAATGCAAGAATATTTACTTCCATAATCTCATCGTTTTTTTTTATTTCACAATAACTCGGGATTTAATCCCATAGAGATGATAAATCTTTCACCTGTCAATTCAATGAATGCATTCCCTATCGATGATCTTGAATCGGATCAATATCATGAATAACAATATCTGAGCTATTAAATTAATTCGTCGTCGAGAATTGAATAGTATAACATACGAAGATCTTTTATCCATACCGAATCCAAGATGGGATTCCCGGCCCAATCCAAAATTCCTTTATTTATCCGTCTTTTCTATAACCTACCTTAGGTCTTCCTTGTAAAACCATCAAATGAAGTAGCATCTAACCACCCGTCCCTTTCCATTAACTACAAAACCCCAACAAACAATACAAAGCGAAGTGGAAAAAGAGAGGAATTAGGTTCTAAACGCCGTTTTTTTAATGATCCAATTTTCTTTGGAAGACAAAGAAGTATGATAAAGATGAGTCGCGGGAGCAAAGATGGAATATTCTATCAACTTCACTATTTTAGTTATTTTCATTTTAGTTTAGGGTTTGTTCTTTCTTCGACAGAATCCTGAAAAAAGGGGGGAAAGACCTTCGGAATTAAATTATGCTCTCTGTCCCTTATTTCACAGAAAATGGAGAGGCGAATTGATGTACTTATTGGATCCGTCGGGACTGACGGGGCTCGAACCCGCAACGTCCGCCTTGACAGGGCGGTGCTCTTGCCTATTGAACTACAATCCCAGGGGAATCAGAAGGGATCTAGCAGAAAATTTCGATTCTTTTTTATTCTATCGTATCAGGTATTTCTTAATAACAAGAGGGTTCTACCATCTGATGGTAGATTGGCGAATTGTTGGGCCGAGCTGGATTTGAACCAGCGTAGACATATTGTCAACGAATTTACAGTCCGTCCCCATTAACCACTCGGGCATCGACCCAACGCCTAATTGATTTTAGACGATTGAAAATATCATTCCTATGGGCATGATTTACCCCCAGAGGGACTTGAACCCTCGTTATCTCCGTGAAAGAGAGAAGTCGTGAAACCGCTGGACCATAGGGGCCGAGGATCAGCATAAGGAAAACACAAAAAATCGGATAGGTGCAGGCCCCTTTAGGAGATGAATAGGATCAAACCGAAAGACTCGTTAACTATTCTGGGGGTTAATGGTAATCAAACTTTACCATTAAACTATACAATCTTGAAACTTGAAAAAGAGAAAGACGAGAAAGACCAATGAAATAAAATTTCTGAATCAAACCGAAAAACAAAGGTCGAGAACTTTCTTTCTTCTTTCATTCTTCTTTCAGTATTCGCAGTGAGTAACCAAAAGATTATTTTGGTCTGCGCGATGCAATTATATTTCGCCCTAAGTCAGGCTGTCAATTGACCACGGAAAGGAGAGAAAGGAGAGCATTAAACAAAGCAAGAAGACGGCCAGACGAGGTATTTTTGCACGTGTTTAACGTTTAATAAATACAAATTCAGATGGTTTTCTGGTATTCAATATTCAAGTAGATTAGAATATAAATACCGTTATACATTATAATATAAGAAACTTAATCCGTTTTGATATTCTAAAAAAAATCCTAAAACATAGTAAGCCTAAGTGGGAGAATTCTGTTTCTAGGACTGTTTTATCAATTCCGTTCCATTTGCATCTCTTAAAAATGCCAATTTAAGTTAAGTATAAATTTTTATTCCACCTATCTCATAGATTCCAGTCAAAGATTCATAGAATCGAAATTCCATCATTGTTAGATCTATAGGATTTGATTTGATGGATAATGAGCCAGCCAAAATGGTATTTATTTTTGTTTTTGTTTTTTGGAGAATTCGATATGGATGAGTATAAATCACTGCCAATTTCAAAAGAATCCGGGATAGACGCAATGTCCACAATACCTGGATTTAATCAGATACAATTTGAAGGATTTTGTAGGTTCATTGATCAGGGTTTGACAGAAGAACTTTCTAAGTTTCCAAAAATT